TTATAAAGATCGTATTTCTTTTTATCAAAAAAAGACAGGATTAACTGAGGCTGTTCAAACAGGTACAGGTCGACTAAACGGTATTCCCGTAGCAATTGGAGTTATGGATTTTGAGTTTATGGGAGGTAGTATGGGATCTGTGGTTGGCGAGAAAATTACCCGTTTGATCGAGTATGCTACCAATAAACTTTTACCTCTTATTCTAGTATGTGCTTCCGGTGGAGCGCGTGTGCAAGAAGGAACTTTGAGCTTGATGCAAATGGTTAAAACATCTTCTGCTTTATATAATTATCAAGGAAATAAAAAGTTATTCTATGTATCAATCCTTACATCCCCTACTACTGGTGGGGTGACGGCAAGTTTTGGTATGTTGGGAGATATTATTATTGCCGAACCCAATGCCCACATTGCATTTGCGGGTAAAAGAGTAATTGAACAAACACTGAAGACGACAGTACCCGAAGATTTACAAAAAGCTGAATATTTATTCCAGAATGGTTTATTTGATCTAATTGTACCACGTAATCTTTTAAAGGGCGTTTTGAGTGAATTATTGAAGCTCCACGCTTTTTTTCCTTTCAATAAAAAGTAGGTTTTTAAGTTCAATTCTTTTATTTTTGGTTATTTGAATCCAAGTCAAAATAAAACAAGTAAAAAGAAAATATGAAGAATGAATTTCTTTTTTGGTGACATAAGATTGAATTGTATAAAAAATCATGCGAATAATTTTTTTTTTAATAATTTTTTTATCGATATTACTGATAGATTACTAATCAGTAAACCCCCATCAAAAAGATAACTTCTGTGAAATTCAATTAGGTAAGGCGATTCAAACTCATTTCATGTTCCCTTCTTCAATTTACATATGTATATATAAAGATAATATAGATTATAATATAGTATAGAGTCTTACATTTTTTTATATCTCCTGAAAATCCTTGGTTTTACTAGGAATCCCTGTTTTTGGAGCGAATTCGAATGAACCTTTGGGGATTTTTTTTTTAGTAAGAAATTATTTCGTTATTAAATTCCAATTATAATAAACTCAAATTTTAAATATAGTCAAATCTTTTATAATATATATCTTTTTTAGAAGAATATATAATGATATATAATTGATTATCTAATTTATAATATAATAATAAGAAGAAAAATGGATTAGCATACATATATGTTAAAAGTAAATATATGTGAAAATGATTAAGCATTTGTATTGAGTTTTACTTTAGGTTTACACTACTTGCACTTCTTATATATATTCACCACTTATTATATATATATTCACTTAGATAGACTGAATCTAATTATATATGTACGAATTATATATAATTTTATAAAAAAAAAAAGGTAAAAAAAAAAAAAAAAATTCAAAAAAGAACAGGTACAAATATGAAATCGAGGTACTCCTTCTATGACTATGACATTTCTAAATAGCTTTCCTTCTATTTTTGTGCCTTTAGTAGGCTTAGTCTTTCCGGCAATTGCAATGGCTTCTTTATTTCTTTATATTCAAAGAAACAAAATTTTGTAAATCCGAATCCAATGAGGCCAATTTGAATATATATTTTTTTTTCAAGATTTAGACTTATATCATAACACGGATATCTATTTAGTATAATATGTCATAACATGTTGATTTGTCCGAACATAAAAGAAAAATCTTATGTATGTTTCAATGTATGTTGAAACATAATACGTAAACATGATATATGGGTAAATGAATTCTAGTGATTTTCAAATAGATCGAGATGGGATCGGGGGCATATTTATTAAATGTAAAGTTAATGTATCTATATGTATGTAGATATCTATAATATATGGGATCCTATGGAAAAAATGTGATTATTTTAGATCTAAGCAATTCGATGAATTATTCTTACTCCTAAAGGTTCGCACTAAAGCATAATTTCACTAGTTGATGAGAGTTACTTCGGAAAAAAAAATAGTAAAGTCAAATGAAAGTCATTTGAGTTATTCTCTCAATTCAAATCAAATGCAACTGAATCTAGTATGAGTTGGCGATCAGAACGTATATGGATAGAACTTATAACGGGGTCCCGAAAAACAAGTAATTTTTTTTGGGCCTTTATCCTTTTTGTAGGTTCATTAGGATTCTTATTGGTTGGAACTTCCAGCTATCTTGGTAGGAATTTGATATCTTTATTTTCGTCTCATCAAATCATTTTTTTTCCACAAGGGATCGTGATGTCTTTCTATGGGATCGCAGGTCTCTTTATTAGCTCCTATTTGTGGTGTACAATTTTTTGGAATGTAGGCAGTGGTTATGATCGATTCGATAGAAAAGAAGGAATAGTGTGTATTTTTCGTTGGGGATTTCCTGGAAGAAATCGTCGTATTTTTATCCGATTTCTTATGAAAGACATTCAATCCATCAGAATAGACGTTAAAGAAGGTATTTATGCTCGTCGTGTACTTTATATAGAAATAAAAGGCCAGGGAGCCATTCCCTTAACTCGTACTGATGATAATTTGACTCCACGAGAAATTGAGAAAAAAGCTGCCGAATTGGCCTATTTCTTGCGTGTACCAATTGAAGTCTTTTGAAATGAGCTGAAGAAGAAAAGCTTTCTTATCAGGAGAAAAAACTAAAGAAACCTCTTTTTTCTGTAGCAAAACTGAACCGATTTCTGTAGCATAACCTAACTGAAGTTTTTTAAGAACACGCATTCGAGCCAAAACATACGTATACAAAATTTTTTTTGTCCGCAAAAATGGATTTTTGTGTATGTCAATACACTCAACCCAATTTCGTAACAAAACAAGAACAAGTCAAAAATAGAAATACGAGATTCATATATCAAAAACTTTTCAAACTTTTTTTTTTATTCTCAATATTTTGAATTGATACGTTAGATACAGATAGATCATCTCTTTTCAATTCTTTATCTTTTCTTTTGTCAATCGATGTTTATTTTGATCCTCTCTTTTGGGCTCTTTAATGATCAAAAGATGGGCTGCTTATAATGATAAGGGATAAGGTTTATGTCTTGTTTTGCTACTCCTTTTTGATCATCACAACAAAATCAATTTTTTTTTATTTAAAAAATTGATCTAAATTTTTACTGTACTGTGGGTATGAAATGCATTTTTTTTTGATAGAAAGAATGGTAGTTCTTTCGTCTAAAAATCCAAATAACTTGAAGTGGCTCTTTCGAGCATTCATCGAAAGGGCGAAATCGCTTCGAATTTGAGTTGAGTAATTCAGATATCTGGAAAGAAGATTTTTTTTTCTCTTTTCTTCATTCAAATTGGAAGTGGACTCTTTCTTTCTTATTCTATCTATGTATTCTTTCTCAATTTGAAATTTTCATTTTCAATTTAAGGACTAACCACTGAATAAAAAAAAAGAGAGAGAATAGATTCATAGGTTCGAGACCTTGTAATAGAACTCCTACTTGATAGAAATGTTCTATTTTCTCGAGTCGACGAAGGAGGTGGAGGGGGGTTCATTAACAATTCACAAAAAATGTCAAAAAAGAAAGCATTCATTCCCTTTATATATCTTGCATCTATAGTCTTTTTGCCCTGGTGGATCTCTCTCTCATTTAATCAAAGTATTAGATCTTGGGTTACGAATTGGTGGAATATTAGGAAATCCGAAACTTTTTTGAATGATATTAAAGAAAGGAATATTCTAGAAAAATTCATCGAATTAGAGGATTTCTTGCTGTTGGACGAAATGATAAAGGAATACCCGGAAATACATCTACAGAAGCTTCGTATCGGAATCCACAAAGAAACGATCCAATTGATCAAGATGCACAATGAAGATCGTATCCATACGATTTTGCACTTATCAACAAATATAATATATTTATTTATTCTGGGAGGTTCTTCTATTCTGGGCAATGAAACACTTTTTCTTCTTAACTCTTGGGTTCAAGAATTCCTATATAATTTAAGCGACACAATAAAAGCTTTTTCTATTCTTTTATTAACTGATTTATGTATAGGATTCCATTCACCTCACGGTTGGGAACTCATGATTGGCTCTGTCTACAAAGATTTTGGATTTGCTCATAATGAGGAAATTATATCTGGTCTTGTTTCCACTTTTCCAGTCATTCTAGATACAATTTTTAAATATTGGATTTTCCGTTATTTAAATCGTGTATCTCCATCACTTGTAGTAATTTATCATTCAATGAATGACTGAAAAATGATCCACTGATCCAATTAGAATCTTTTTATTTATATAAGCAAAACTTGAACAATTTTCTTTTTTTTTCTTTTCTACCCATCAGGGGGTTTTCCCTATCTTCATTCCAGTCAAATTCTTTTTAGTAATTAGTAAATAGCAGACTCGTTGGCAGGGAACTATACTAGCGATCTGCCTAATTTTATTGTAGAAATTTTAGGGATAAATGATTGGACCATGCAAACTCGAAAGACTTTTTCTTGGATAAAGGAAGAGATTACTCGATCCATCTCTGTATCGCTGATGATATATATAATCACTGGGGCATCCATTTCAAATGCATATCCCATTTTTGCACAGCAAGGTTATGAAAATCCACGAGAAGCTACTGGGCGTATTGTATGTGCCAATTGTCATTTAGCTAATAAGCCCGTGGATATTGAAGTTCCACAAACAGTACTTCCTGATACTATATTTGAAGCAGTTGTTCGAATTCCTTATGATATGCAACTGAAACAAGTTCTTGCTAACGGTAAAAAGGGGGCTTTAAATGTGGGGGCTGTTCTTATTTTACCCGAGGGGTTTGAATTAGCCCCCCCCGATCGTATTTCTCCTGAGATGAAAGAAAAGATAGGCAATCTTTCTTTTCAAAGCTATCGCCCCACTAAAAAAAATATTCTTGTAATAGGCCCGGTTCCTGGTCAGAGATATAGTGAAATCACCTTTCCTATTCTTTCCCCCAACCCTGCTACTAATAAAGATGTTCATTTCTTAAAATATCCCATATACGTAGGTGGGAACCGGGGAAGGGGTCAGATTTATCCCGACGGGAGCAAGAGTA